TGAAATCCCATACTCCGTGTATCCGAAAAAGGAATGATCCGTTAGGTTCAGGGTTGATCTCTGATAATAGGTCGGGCCGTACCAATATCAATCCATTTTATTCTATTTATTCCAAGGAAAGGATTCAACAATCGCTTAACCAAAATCAAGGAACTTTTCGTACGTTGTTGAATAGAAGTAAGGAATCCCAATCTTTGATAATTTTGTCATCATATAATTGTTTTCAAATGAGTCCATTCAACGATGTAAAAGATTATGATGGGATAAAAGAATCAAGTAAAAGAGATCAGGATTCCCTAATTCAAATTACAAATTTGTTAGGCCCCTTAGGAACATCCTCTCAAAGTGATCTTTTTTATCCGTTTTACCATTTACTAACTCATAATCATATTTCTGTAACTAAATATTTCTATTTGCAATTCGACAATTTAAAACAGACTTTTCAAGTATTTAAGTATTATTTAATGGATGAAAACGGGAGAATTTCGAATTCCGATCCGTGCAGTAGCATCCTTTTGAATCCATTTAACTTGAATTGGCATTTTCTCGACCATAATTATTGTGAGGAAACATCCACAATAATTAGTCTCGGACAGTTTATTTGTGAAAATCTATGTATAGCCAAAAGAGGATCGACCCTAAAATCGGGTCAAGTTATAGTCGTTCACCTTGACTCTTTAGTAATAAGATCGGCGAAGCCTTATTTAGCTACGCCAGGAGCAACAGTTCATGGACATTATGGAGAAATACTTTCCCAAGGAGATACATTAGTTACATTTATATATGAAAAATCTAGATCCGGTGATATAACGCAAGGTCTTCCAAAAGTAGAACAGGTTTTAGAGGTTCGTTCCATTGATTCAATATCGATGAACCTAGAAAAAAGAGTTGAGGGTTGGAATGAGTGTATAACACGAATTCTTGGAATTCCTTGGGGATTCTTGATTGGTGCTGAGCTCACTATAGCGCAAAGTCGTATATCTTTGGTTAATAAGATCCAAAAGGTTTATAGATCCCAGGGGGTACAGATCCACAATAGGCATATCGAAATCATTGTACGTCAAATAACATCAAAAGTGTTGGTTTCAGAAGATGGAATGTCTAATGTTTTTTCACCCGGAGAATTAATTGGATTGTTGCGAGCTGAACGAACGGGGCGTGCTTTAGAAGAAGCTATTTGTTACCGAGCCATATTATTAGGAATAACCAAAGCATCTCTAAATACTCAAAGTTTCATATCCGAAGCAAGTTTTCAAGAAACTGCTCGAGTTTTAGCAAAAGCCGCCCTCCGGGGTCGTATCGATTGGTTGAAAGGTCTGAAAGAGAACGTTGTTCTAGGAGGGATGATACCCGTCGGTACCGGATTCAAAGGATTCGTGCACCGTTCAAGGCAACACAACAACATTTCGTTGGAAACCAAAAATAAGAGTTTATTCGAGGGGGAAATGGGAGATATTTTGGTCCACCACAGAGAATTATTTGATTTTTGCATTTCAAAAAATTTACAGGATACATCAGAACAATCTTTTTAATGATTCCTAAGAGGGGGTCATTTTATTTGGCATTTGGCATATAATTTTATTTGGCATTTGGCATATAGTAATAAAGAAAATAGCGAATGGAAAGAAATGAACGGTTATTAACGGCCAATTTCCGTTAGAAAAGAAGGTTCCATCGGAACAATTTTTTATTTCTATTTTCAGAGTACTTCTTCTCTTTTTTTTTCTTTATTTAGAAAAAAAGAGAAGAAAAGAAGTGTGGGGAAAAATGACAAGAAGATATTGGAACATCGATTTGGAAGAGATGATGGAAGCAGGGGTTCATTTTGGTCATGGTACTAGGAAATGGAATCCTAGGATGGCACCTTATATCTCTGCAAAGCGAAAAGGTATTCATATTATAAATCTTACTAAAACGGCTCGGTTTTTATCAGAAGCTTGTGATTTAGTTTTTGATGCAGCAAGTAGGGGAAAACAATTCTTAATTGTCGGTACAAAAAATAAAGCGGCTGATTCAGTAGCGCGGGCTGCAATAAGGGCCCGGTGTCATTATGTTAATAAAAAATGGCTCGGTGGTATGTTAACGAATTGGTATACTACAGAAACGAGACTTCATAAGTTCAGGGACTTGAGAACGGAACAAAAGACGGGGAGACTTAACCGTCTTCCGAAAAGGGATGCGGCTGTGTTGAAGAGACAATTATTTCATTTGCAAACATATCTGGGCGGAATAAAATATATGACGGGGTTACCCGATATTGTAATAATCGTTGATCAGCAAGAAGAATATACGGCTCTTCGAGAATGTATCACTTTGGGAATTCCAACGATTTGTTTAATCGATACAAATTGTGACCCCGATCTCGCGGATATTTCGATTCCAGCCAACGATGACGCTATAGCTTCAATTCGATTAATTCTTAACAAATTAGTATTTGCAATTTGTGAGGGTCGTTCTAGCTATATACTAAATTCTTGATTAATAATAAGATAAGTAAATTTTGGGGGTAACTCCATATAATCGATTTATTGAATCGGTTATTATTCTTGACTAGCATAAAATAAAAGAGATAAAAACCGGAGATTTTCTGTAATTAGTTGATACTTAAAATATATAATTCAAATAAAATATATAATTCAAATAGGCAAATCAAAAAAAAGATGGTTGAATCAAAATAATTCCTTTTTAAGTTCTATTTCTTTCAGAGGGTAATATGAATGTTCTATTATGTTCTATCAAAACACTAAAAGGTTTATACGATATATCTGGTGTAGAAGTAGGCCAACATTTCTATTGGCAAATAGGAAGTTTCCAAGTGCATGCTCAAGTACTTATTACTTCTTGGGTCGTAATTGCTATTTTATTAGGTTCAGCCCTTATAGCTGTTCGTAATCCACAAACCATTCCGACTGACGGTCAGAATTTTTTTGAATATGTCCTTGAGTTCATTCGAGACGTGAGCAAAACTCAAATTGGAGAAGAGTATGGTCCATGGGTTCCCTTTATTGGAACTATGTTTCTATTTATTTTTGTTTCAAATTGGTCAGGGGCTCTTTTACCCTGGAAACTTATCCAGTTACCTCACGGAGAGTTAGCCGCACCCACCAATGATATAAATACGACCGTTGCTTTAGCTTTACTCACGTCAGTAGCATATTTTTATGCGGGCCTTACAAAAAAGGGGTTGGGTTATTTCGGTAAATATATTCAACCAACCCCGATCCTTTTACCTATTAACATTTTAGAAGATTTCACAAAACCGTTATCACTTAGTTTTCGACTTTTCGGAAATATTTTAGCTGATGAATTAGTAGTTGTTGTTCTTGTTTCTTTAGTACCTTTAGTAGTTCCTATACCTGTCATGTTCCTTGGATTATTTACAAGTGGTATTCAAGCTCTTATTTTTGCAACCCTAGCTGCGGCTTATATAGGCGAATCAATGGAAGGTCATCATTGATTAGTTTCCGACGCAGTCTTTTTTAGCTTAGCCTGACGCAACGCAATGTATGTGCCGTTTAAGATAATCCACTTAGAGAAGATAAATATAAGGTATAAATAAAGATATAAACGATCTAGAGTAATTGTAAAAAATATACGATATTTTTGAGTTTTAAAATAAACAAAATGGATTAGTTTGCGTAGGAATGGGGGGTTGAACGGGAACGGGGTGTATATAATCTAATCGCCATAAGACAACTCTTGTGAATCTTTCGAAGAATGATTCGAGAATCCCGATGACTTTAAGATACAATATTTGGTTTACGGTTTGGGGGAACAACATGTATATGTGATATTAGACATTAACTAGGTATATCTGAACTAAAGATATATCTAATTTGTCTTACTATTCTATTGTGAATTGAATATTGGTTGATTGTATCATTAACTATTTCTTTATTTTTGTTTTGGCGCGAGGAAAACTTATCATGAATCCACTGATTTCTGCCGCTTCCGTTATTGCTGCTGGATTGGCTGTCGGGCTTGCTTCTATTGGACCTGGGGTTGGGCAAGGTACTGCTGCGGGACAGGCTGTAGAAGGAATCGCGAGACAACCAGAGGCGGAAGGAAAAATAAGGGGTACTTTATTGCTTAGTTTAGCTTTCATGGAAGCTTTAACAATTTATGGGCTGGTTGTAGCATTAGCTCTTTTATTTGCGAATCCGTTCGTTTAATCCTAAAAACACATAGTTTTGTTTATTTCCGGGGATTTGCTGCTCTTGTTTTTTCAAATTCTTTTACTATTTAACGTCTACAATTTAATTTACAATTAAATTACTTAGGAACAACAACCCCCGGAAATCGCCGGTTTGAGGATACAACTCACTTTTTTCTTTATCTTCTTAGTCCAATGCACGAACTTTTTTTAGGAAGTATCGCAATTGTATTGTAACAAACGAGGTATTTCGCAACTGACTCGTATAAGACCTGGTACCTAATTCGAATCGAATAAGTATCAGGCTTATTGGAAATTTCCAATTTGAAAAAACCCATTCAAACAAACCCATTTCTAAATCAATATATTTTTTGACTCAATTTAATATTTTCTATTTAGAAATAGGGAAATTTCTAATAAAATATATAAAAAAATAAAAGAATATAAATAAATAGTCTATCTATAAATATAAGAAAGAGGAGATCGTATGAAAAATGTAACCGATTCTTTCCTTTCCTTGGGTTATTGGCCATCCGCCGGGAGTTTCGGATTTAATACTGATATTTTTGCAACCAATCTAATAAATCTAAGCGTAGTTCTTGGTGTGTTGATTTTTTTTGGGAGGGGGGTGTTAAGTGATTTATTAGATAATCGAAAACAGAGGATTTTGAAGACTATTCAAAATTCAGAAGAATTACGCGAGGGGGCCCTAAACCAGTTAGAAAAAGCCCGGGCCCGCTTACGGAAAGTAGAAATAGAAGCGAATCAGTTTCGAATGACTGGATACTCTGAAATAGAACGAGAAAAATTCAATTTGATTAATGCAACTTCTAAGACTTTGGAACAG